AAGTTTGAAAATAAACGTTTAAATGTCCTTCAAAAGCAAGTAAATAGATCCGAAACATATAAAATGCAGTTAATCCTGCTGTGGACCAAGCTATTATTGCAAAAATAGGTGAATACAACCAACTATCATTAAGAATTTCATCTTTGGACCAAAAACAAGCAAGGGGTGGAATACCAGAAAGAGAAAGTGTACCCAATAAAAAAGCAGTTTTTGTAATTGGTACATATTTTCTTAAACCGCCCATAAGAACCATATTCTGACTTTTATCTGGAGAATATCCAACAATAGCTTCCATCGCATGAATAATTGATCCAGATCCTAAGAACAACAATGCCTTCGAATAAGCATGAGTAATCAAATGAAATAAAGCAGCTCGATAAGACCCCATACCTAGAGCTAACATCATATAACCCAATTGAGACATTGTAGAATAAGCTAAGCTTTTCTTAATATCTTTTTGAGCAAGAGCTAAAGTGGCTCCTAAAAATAATGTTATTATACCTATCAAAGCTATTAGATTTAGAATGTAAGGTATAACTATGAAAAGAGGAAGAAGCCGAGCTACAAGAAAAATTCCTGCGGCTACCATAGTAGCCGCATGTATAAGAGCCGAAATGGGGGTAGGCCCTTCCATGGCATCAGGTAACCATACATGAAGGGGAAATTGGGCGGATTTAGCAACAGCGCCTGCAAATAACAGGGAGGCGCATAAAGTAACAAATAAAAAATTAACTTCATTATTATAAACCAAGTTATTGAATATTTCAAACAAATCCCGAAATTCGAAACTACCTGTTATCCAATAAAAACCCAAAATTCCTAATAATAAACCAAAATCCCCGACACGATTAGTTACAAACGCTTTTTGACAAGCATTCGCGGCACTGGGTCGTGTGAACCAAAAACCTATTAATAGATAAGAACACACTCCAACTAATTCCCAAAAAATATAAATTTGTATCAAATTCGAACTAGTAACTAATCCCAACATTGAAGTATTGGAAAAACTCATATAAGCAAAAAATCTCAAATATCCCCGATCATGAGACATATAATTGTCACTATAAATAAGAACCATAATTCCAACAGTAGTGATTAATATCGACATAATAGAAGTAAGTGGATCAACCAAGCAGCCAAATTCTAAAGAAAAATCATTATTGATGGTCCAAGACCATACATATTGATAGACAGAATTATTATTTATTTGCTGAATAGAAAAAAGGGCTGAAAAAACCATAACTATACTTAATAATAAAACACTAGGAAAAGCCCACATACGGCGAAGATTTTTTGTTGCCGTTGGAAAAAGTAGAAGTCCTGTTCCAATTAAGATAGGAACTGGAAGTGGAATGAAAGGTATAATCCATGAATATTGATATGTATATTCCATAAAAAAAAAAAAAAAAAAATTTATCTTAATTAATTGTTTCTGAGTCACCGGTTCTTATTTCTTTTCTTTTGAGAGGGGTCGGTTAATAAAAAAAAAATTAAGATATATAAAAAAAACTTAAATAGAATTTTCTAGCCTTAATTATTCTGAATCTTTCCAAACTACTTCAAATATTTAAAATCAAGAGGTTGCAATTGGTCAAATGATATAAATAAGTCACTAGTGAAAAAAAAAAAATACGTATTTAATTTTATTAATACTGAATTGTTAATATTAAATTCAAATTTTTAAATAAAATTTTATGAAGATAAAAAATGAAAATTTGAATTTTCATTTTAATTATTACGTATTACAATAATTTTTTTATATCTATAGAACAAGGATAAATAATTATACCAAAAACAGTATTTGATCTGAATCATAAAGCCCATAACTAAAACTATTTATTGTAATTCGGTTATTTAGAATCATTAACCAATTTATTTTGTAACTAATTGTTTGTCTTCCATTACAATAAAAGCTATTTGTAGGAAATGCTATGATATCCAACACTTTAATTTTACGGAAAAAAAGGGGGGCAAATAAAATGCCTTTAAATTATGTATTTTGTATCCTTTAACAGATTAACTACTAGTCTCATTTGATAATTAAAATTTTGTGGACTCTTTCTTCGAGCTTGACCAATTAAATTCATATTAAATTAATTAATATAATAGAAAAAAAGTTTTTTTATTTTTTAATTAAGCGGGAGAAGGGTTAGGTTATTAAACTTTTAGATTTTTTTATTACATGTAGAAATGTAACACGACGAAAATAGAAAGAAAACGAAACGGACAATCTTTCTTTTTTTTTGTATTATTTTTTTTATTTTATCAACTTCAATCTATTTGGCATAGTGTACCTTATCGTTCTTATTAATATTTTATGTGATTTTGACCCCCCCCTTTTTGGGGGGAGTCTAATTTAGAGAAAAAATAGATAGAGAATAGTAAAGAACAATTGATTTTGAACAATAGATGTCTTTCACATCCAACCGAAAAACCTATTATAACTTTTTAATGGCAGTTCCAAAAAAGCGCACCTCTATTTCAAAAAAACGTATTCGTAAAAATATTTGGAAAAGGAAGGGATATAGGGCAGCATTGAAAGCTTTTTCGTTAGCGAAATCTCTTTCTACCGGGAGTTCTAAAAGTTTTTTTTGTGTAACAAATAAATAATCTGAATCGTTCTAATAAAGTGATATAATTTTGTTTATAGTTTATTTCTAAGTATAAGTTATAAAAATGAAGTATAAGTTATAAAAATGATAAATAATATTTATCAATTATAATTAATATTAACATCATAATAATATAGTAAAAGAATAATAGTATAGTAAAAGAATAAATATTAATATATAAGATAAATTACAATATAAACAATATACAAAATAAATAAAAAAGAATTAGTCTCATAATGTTTTAATTTAAACGAATATAAAATTGAATTTGTTTTACTTTAATTTGAAGCCAAATTTTTCTTTCGTTTCTGATATAGATAAGAATTCTGTTGTCTACTGAATTCTAAAAATGAATGGTACTTTTTTGTTTGAAAAAAGGGTAAACGCAAGCGCAAGGTTTCGCCTTTCATTTTAGTATGTTTTATCATTTTCCGGATGGGGATTATCACTTTCCCCATCGCCCTTACTCAAAAAGAATTTTTTTTTTTAGTTATATTTTTGATTTTATATTATTTTATATTATAAAGAAGAGGTCGTTGAAACTAATTGATTAAGTTTAAAATGTTTTTTATAATCTTTTAAATCATTATTTTGGGTTTTAGAAATAATTATCACTATATAAATTCCTTAAACCCAATTAAATTAATAAAAGCCCCGTTTACATTTTTAGGTAGTTATATGGTTTACATTTTTAGGTAGTTATATGACGAATGCGCCAATTTTGAGTGATCTATTTTAGATCCTATGTTTCGATTGGAAGATCGATCAAGATACAAGATATAATATATATATATTAATTAAAAAATTTAGAAAATATTTTGAAGTATGGTAAATTTCTATACGAAATTTTTTTATATGATTGATACGACCATCCCAAATACCTAACTTAATGGGTTTGCTAAATCTTAACGCAAATTCTCTACACAACAAAAAATCCTAACGCAACCTAACTATGCAAATATTTACATAAATCTTTTGAGTGTATCGCTGAAATTTTGTTATATAAAAATTATTAATCGATAAAATGAATTTTTTATTTTAGATTAATAAAATAAATGATAAAAGAAATTAATCATTAAAAAATGCAAATGAGGTAGAACATTTTTTTTACTTATATCCAGGGATTGAAGTAAAAATTATCTAGTTACAACTGTTACATTTTAGTTTTAGGAGAGCATAAAGTAATAGCCTACAAAAAATACATTGTTAGTTCAGTTAAATAAAATTGACATCCTAAAATACTAAATAACTAAATAAAAAGATAATAATAAGAAAAATCAATATTATTAACGTTAACGAAAACGTTTTTATCCCTAATTTTTAAACAAGTTTTTATTCATCAATTTGAATGGTTTCCTAAAAAAAATATTGGATTGAATTAACTCCTTCAAGCTCGACGATTGAATAAAAATAGGTTATTATGATTTCGAATAAGCCGCTATGGTGAAATCGGTAGACACGCTGCTCTTAGGAAGCAGTGCTAGAGCATCTCGGTTCGAGTCCGAGTGGCGGCATGGCATCTTCTAAAAGAGTAAGTCCTATAATGAATTCAATTCCCGATTTCAATTCCTATAATTGAGGGACGCCCTTATTAATTTAATAATTTTTATGATATTTTCAACTTTAGAGCATATATTAACTCATATATCCTTTTCGATCGTTTCAATTGTAATTACAATTCATTTGATAATTTTTTTAGTCGATGAAATCGTAGGACTAGATGATTCTTCAGAAAAGGGGATGATAGCTACTTTTTTCTGCATAACAGGATTATTAGTTACTCGTTGGATGTATTTGAGGCACTTACCATTAAGTGATTTATATGAATCATTAATTTTTCTTTCGTGGAGTTTTTCCATTATTCATATTATTCCGTATTTTAAAAAACAAAAAAACCATTTAAGCGCAATAACCGCGCCAAGTGCTATTTTTACTCAAGGTTTTGCTACTTCGGGTCTTTTAACTGAAATGCATCAATCCGCGATATTAGTACCCGCTCTCCAATCCCATTGGTTAATGATGCATGTAAGTATGATGGTATTGAGCTATGCAGCTCTTTTGTGTGGATCATTATTATCACTAGCTCTTCTAGTCATTACATTTCGAAAATTCATAAGGATTTTTAGTAAAAGCAATAATTTAGAAAATGAGTCAGTTTACTTTAGTGAGATTCAATACGTGAACGAAAGAAACAATGTCTTACGAAACACTTCTTTTATTTCGTCTCAAAATTATTACAGGTATCAATTGATTCAACAATTGGATCGTTGGAGTTATCGTATTATTAGTCTAGGGTTTATCCTTTTAACCGTAGGTATTCTTTCGGGAGCAGTATGGGCTAATGAAGCATGGGGATCATATTGGAATTGGGATCCAAAGGAGACTTGGGCATTTATTACTTGGACCATATTCGCTATTTATTTACATATTAGAACAAATAAAAATTTTGAAAGTGTAAATTCTGCAATTGTGGCCTCAATGGGCTTTCTTATAATTTGGATATGCTATTTTGGGGTTAATCTATTAGGAATAGGGTTGCATAGTTATGGTTCATTTACATTAATATCTAATTGAATAAAAGACTTGACGAATATAAACATAGGACGGCATACAGGTATATATACGAAAACTTCATGTAAACAATCAAGAACCATTTGAATCATTTCCATTACTTGATTCAAATGGTTCTCACAAATTCAAAAGATATCTAGTTCTAATAGAATTCCAATTTTTTTATTTTACTTAAAAGAATATAAAAGTTAAAAGAATATAAAAGACTCATTTTTTTATTGTACAATCAACCATTTTTAAAATCATGGGATTTCAGTTTCATTTTTTGGTTTACTCACAAAAACTATCGAAAAAAATAATTGGATATAATAGCTTCGACCTTGTCAACTGATAATGATAAAACGAAATCGGGATAAACACCAATACCTATTACAGGTAAAAGGATAGAGATCGAAACAAATAATTCTCGCGGTCCAGAATCAAAAAAATAAGAGTTTGGGGCATTAAAAAGCTTGTATCCATAGAACATCTGGCGTAACATAGATAATGAATAAATAGGAGTTAATATCATTCCAATTGCCATTACAAAAGTAATTAATATTTTTGTCATTAAAAGATATTTTTGACTAGTAAGTATTCCAAAAAAAACTAACAATTCGGCAACAAAACCGCTCATGCCCGGTAATGCAAGAGAAGCCATTGATAAGATACTGAAAGTCGTGAATATTTTTGGAATTGCGATAGCCATTCCGCCCATTTCGTCGAGATAAACAAGACGTATTCTATCATAACTCGTTCCGGCCAAGAAAAAAAGCGCAGCGCCAATAAATCCGTGAGAGATTATTTGTAAAATGGCTCCGTTGAGTCCTGTATCACTTATAGAACCAATTCCTATAATTATGAAACCCATATGAGATACAGAAGAGTAGGCTATTCTTTTTTTTAAATTACGCTGACCGGGAGATGTTGAAGCTGCATAGATTATTTGAATTGTGCCTACTATAATCAACCAGGGAGAGAATATAGAATGGGCGTGGGGTAATAATTCCATATTGATCCGAACCAATCCATACGCTCCCATTTTTAATAAGATTCCGGCTAAAAGCATACAAGTACTGTAATGTGCCTCTCCATGGGTGTCTGGTAACCATGTATGTAAGGGTATGATCGGTGATTTGACAGCAAAAGCAATAAGAAATCCAATATAGAATATTATTTCTAGTGCTACAGGATACGATTGATTAGCTGATGTTTCAAAATTTAATGTTGGTTCATTGGAACCATATAAACCAATACCCAAAACTCCCATTAATAAAAAAACGGAACTTCCTGCAGTGTACAAAATAAATTTTGTAGCTGAATACAACCGTTTCTTTCCCCCCCACATGGATAGAAGTAGATAAACTGGAATTAATTCTAACTCCCACATGATGAAAAAAAGTAAAAGGTCTCGAGAAGAAAATGGTCCTATTTGACCGCTATACATTGCTAACATCAGAAAATGGAATAGTCGGGAATCTCGAGTAATCGGCCGAGCCGCTAAAGTAGCTAAAGTTGTGATAAATCCTGTCAGTAAAATGGGTCCTATAGAAATTCCATCTATTCCCAATCTCCAGTAAAAATCAAAAAAATCGATCCATTTATAATCCTCTGTCAGTTGCATTAATGGATCATCCAATTGGAAACGATAACCGAATGCATAGGTTGTTAGAAGGAGCTCTATTATGCATATACCTATAGTATACCACCGAATGATCTTATTTCCTCTATGAGGGAGAAAGAAAATTAAGGAACCCGCGAATATTGGCAAAACTACAACTAGCGTTAACCAAGGAAAATTATTCATGGTAAAAACAAGATAAACTTGGACCAGAAAAACCCGTGCTCAAAATAAAAAGTTTTTGAGCGCGGGTTTTTGTCGGTAAAGGTAAAAAAATCAAATGTATTCAAGTAGGGTTTTCTGGAACGTATTAATAAGCCAGACCCATACTTCGAGTTGTTTCATGCCATAAATAAACTCGAACACTCAAGAAATCTGTCGGACAGGCGGATTCACATCTCTTACAACCGACACAGTCCTCTGTTCTTGGAGCAGAAGCAATTTGCTTAGCTTTACACCCGTCCCAAGGTATCATTTCTAATACATCCGTTGGGCAGGCGCGCACGCATTGAGTACACCCTATACACGTATCATAAATCTTTACTGAATGTGACATTTGGATCTATAAATTTTTAAATGTCAGAAAGTTTCGATCTAGTAAACTTGTAAATGAATCATATATTTAGACACCAGATGAATCAATAATTTATCATAATTTTTCTAATCAATCTACTTCTGGATTGACTCATGCGATAGAGCCAAGATACTTTAATTTCTTACATTTTTGAAAACATGTATTATTACGTAATGTATGGTCATGGTAATTCTAATTTATGAATATTAGAATTTATATGATTAATACTACTTATTCAACAAATTCGATTGATTGATACGAGTTGATTTTCTGTTACGATAAATTGATGAAACAATAGCCGGGCCAATAGCTGCTTCAGCGGCTGCAATAGCTATAACAAAAATTGAGAAAATATTTCCTTTTAATTGGCGACTATCAAAAAAATCAGAAAATGTTACGAAATTCATATTAACCGCATTCAGTATAAGTTCAAGACACATAAGGGCTCTAACCATATTCCGGCTCGTGATCAATCCATAGATACCGATAGAAAATAAGTAGGCACTCAAAACAAGTACATGTTCGAGCATCATTGACCAACTCCTTATCAATTTCGATTCATTTCAATATGAACTGAACAACAATTCAACAGATTCAATTGACTAGAATAAAAAAAAGTACGGAACAAAGGCAGATTTTCTATTGTTATATAGAATAGATTGAATAATTTCTATTTTAGACATAAACAATCTTTAATTAAAGGGAAATAAATGTAATGTAATAAAACCGAACAGAGTTTAATGTGCATTGCTAATTCTATAAATTTTTTACTGTCGCGCCACGGCAATTGCACCTATCAAAGCGGCTAAAAGAATTATCGAAACGAATTCAAATGGAAGAAAAAAATCGGTTGATAAATGAATTCCAATTTGTTGACTATTACTTATCAAATCTTGCTCTATAATCTGGTTTGATCTTGTAGTCCAAATAATTCCGTACCATGACGTATCCGTAATAATAATCATGAGTAAAACAAAAATACTTGTACAAACTGGCAAAGTAACCACATCCCCAATGGTCCAAAGATTCAAATCTTTGTAATATTCTGAACCATTCATGAACATCACAGCAAATACGATTAAAACATTTATAGCTCCCACGTAAATAAGGAGTTGTGCAGCAGCTACAAAATAAGAGTTTAATAGAATATAGAATAAGGATATACAAACAAGAACCAGTCCCAATGAAAAGGCAGAATAAATGGGGTTGGTAAATAATACCACCCCCATACCTCCTAGTATAAGAACCGATCCCAGAAAGACTAAAAGAAAATCATGTATTGGTCCGGGCAAATCCATTATATGTAAAATAAGAGATAAATAAATAGAAATGTTTTTCATGACCTTATTGAGACCCGACCAGAAATTTTTTTTTTATGATTTTTGAGCAATTCCTAATTTAATCCTAAGTAAATAAATACTAAGGGATATGAATAAATGTGAGTACTATTATTGGACTAATTTCATTCTTTAATCTGAAAGAGTCGTTCTAATTCTAAACTATATATTTTAAAACAATTATGGATATATTAATTAATGGATTTTCAATCCAAATTAAGACGCGTTTCTTACCAACCAATCAATAGTTGGTATTTGTAGTTATTGACCAAACAACACGAAAGAAACCTAAATTCCTTCTATATTAGTTATTAGTAAAGTAATTATAAATTATTCGTTAATCAAGAGATTTACTTATTTATTTGAGGCGAATTCAAAATTGTTCGAATTGTATAATCGTCAATTACTGCCATTGGTAAACGACCCAAAGCAATTTGATTATAATTCAATTCGTGACGATCATAAGTAGAAAGTTCATATTCTTCAGTCATTGATAAACAATTCGTTGGACAATACTCAACGCAATTACCACAAAATATACAGACTCCGAAATCAATACTGTAATTAAGCAGCCGTTTCTTGCGAATATCAGTTTCCAATTTCCAATCAACAACGGGTAGATCTATAGGACATACACGAACACATACTTCACAAGCAATACATTTATCAAATTCAAAATGGATTCGACCGCGGAAACGCTCCGCGGTGATTAATTTTTCATAAGGATATTGAATAGTTACGGGTAAACGATTTGCGTGGGATAAAGTAATCATGAAACTTTGACCAATGTACCTTGCAGCTCGTACTGTTTGTTGACCATAATTCATGAACCCAGTTACCATAGAGAACATATCGTTAATATATATATGAATAGTTTTATGTTTGTTTAGTTCTCTTGTTTGAGACACGTTGTGAATATAGAATGTTACTTTACAGTGAAAAGAGTTGGAAAGAAGTTGTTAATAATAGATTACCGAGAGAAATAGGTAAAAGAAATTTCCATCCAAGATTCAATAGTTGGTCCATTCTTAGCCTCGGTAAAGTCCATCTTGTTGTGATAGGAATGAACAAGAACAAATAAGTTTTAGCTAATGTAATAAAGATACCAATTATCGCTCCAAAAACTCCACATGTTTTATTTATTTCAAAAAGCTCAGAAACATATATGTCCGGAATAGATATATTCCAACCTCCCAAGTAAAGAACTGTTACAAATAATGAAGAAACCAATAGGTTTAGATAGGAAGCAACATAAAATAACCCAAATTTTATACCCGAGTATTCGGTTTGATAACCTGCTACTAACTCTTCTTCTGCTTCTGGTAAATCAAAAGGTAATCTCTCACATTCTGCTAGGGAAGAAATAATAAAAATGATAAACCCTATAGGCTGACGCCACAAATTCCATCCCCAAAAACCATATTTTGATTGCGCCTCAACAATATCAATTGTACTTGAACTGTTAGATAATTATAGTCGGTGATACCATCACTGTTACCATCGCTATTACAGAACCGTACATGAGATTTTCACCTCATACGGCTCCTTGAAGGCCAGAAATAAATATAGGGACCGCGCCAGTATTCTTTTTTGAATCTTGATATGTTTGTAGGATGGATAACTATCGGCCGGTCCCAAATTAGACCAATTGAATTCTGTCTGTTATAATTATTTTAATTCAAAATTAAATAAAAAAAGTACTTCTGAATTGATCTCATCCTTTCTTTAATTTAATAATTTCAATAATAATTTCAATTCTTCTTTGTTCAGTAATAACTTAACTGTTCAATAAAATACTTCTTGTAAAAATATAAATAACCCGTTGGTTTCACGTACGAAAAAAAAATTCTATATTAATTAATGAATTATGACACAAATTATATATCTATTAATATGTATATGGGAAAGAATAAAAGTAACAAAGAATAAATAAAGTATATCTTTCTTTTTTTTTCGTTCCTATTCTTCTTTCTATTTCTGAGAAAAAGAGGGCTTTCAAAATAAAGTAAAGGATTATTTCGTTTCGAATAGTTATTTATTAAATCGGTGGATAGGAGTATACTCTGGATTGGAATCGTGTCATGGGGAGTACTGCCTGATCATTTCTACCAACTTAAAGCCCCAATTAGTATTCTTTGTTTGTATATTATGTAAATTTTCCAAAAGGACATTTTTACATAATCTCCATTACTAATCCTTTACATATGTTCGTGTTTCTAACCATCCACTCGTTTTTGCTCAATCCCCCGTTATGCTAATACATAAAAATGATAGTGAAAACTCAATACGGTTGATCTTTTGAACCCGCTTCAAGTCAGGATGACTAATCAACCAATCTTGGGGGAAACGGTCTCTTCTGTTTATGTTTATTTCCGCTTAACTCTCTAACTCTTATACATAGAAAATGAGAATCAATCTTTTTACTGCGAATTTATATATAAGCTGTTTTCTTTCACTCATATAACTATTTGATTTAGTTCATCAACCCGAATAATGAATAAAAAAAAATTAAGATATCTACTCAATCCATTCCAACCCTTTCCTTGAAAGGAAGGAATAGAGAAAAGTTTATGTCTATGTATCAACGAATCGCACGTAGAGATATTGATAACACACATAAAGTTAATGGTATTTCATAACTAATCGATTGAGCAGCAGCTCGTAGACCGCCTAAAAAGGAATATTTATTATTTGACCCGTATCCCGACATAAGAAGTCCAATTGGAGCAATACTGGAAATGGCAATCCATAAAAAAACACCGATATTGAGATCCGCTAAAACAAGGTGATATCCAAAAGGAACTACTGAATAGCTTACTAAAATTGATATGACTGCTATGGATGGCCCGATACTGAATAAACGAGTATCCCCCCTAGATGGAAAAAGATTTTCTTTGAAAAGTAGTTTTGTCCCATCTGCTAGAGCTTGAAGAACTCCCAAAGGGCCGGCGTATTCAGGTCCAATACGTTGTTGTATCCCTGCCGATATTTCTCTTTCTAACCATACAATTACCAGTACGCCTATTGTGATTCCCACTACAAGAGTCAAAATAGGAACAAGAACCCATAGAATTCCATAAACCTCTTTTAAAAATTCTAATCTAGAAAAAGAATCGATATCTTGTACTTCCGGTGTATCAATTATCATTTCAACGATCAACTTCTCCCATAATGATATCTATACTACCTAGTATCGTCATAATATCAGCCAATTTCATTCTTTTAACTAACCGCGGAAGAATTTGCAAATTGATAAAACCCGGCGGGCGGATTTTCCATCTCCAAGGAAAACCACTCTGATCCCCTATGAGAAAAATTCCCAATTCTCCTTTTGGGGCTTCTACTCTCACATAAAGTTCTTGTTTCGGCAATTCAAATGTAGGAGACGGCTTTTTACTAATAAATCGATATTCAAAATCATTCCATTCCGGATTCCTTTCTCTATCAAAGTATCGTATTTCTAAATTCTCATAGGGTCCCCCTGGAATTCCTTCCAGGGCCTGTTGAATAATTTTTACGGATTCTATCATTTCACCAATTCGGACTAGATAACGAGCCAATGAATCTCCTTCTTTTTGCCACTGTACTTCCCAATCAAATTCGTCGTAACATTCATAATGATCAACTTTACGAAGATCCCATTGTATTCCGGAAGCTCGCAGCATTGGTCCCGATAAACCCCAATTTATTACTTCCTCTCTACCAATAATGCCTACTCCCTCGACTCGTTCTAAAAAAATAGGATTTCGTGTAATAAGGTTTTGATATTCAGCAACTCTTGTTAAAAAATAATCGCAGAAATCCAAACATTTATCTATCCAGCCATGAGGTAGATCGGCCGCTACTCCTCCGATACGAAAATAATTATGCATCATTCTCATACCGGTGGCAGCTTCGAATAGATCATATACTAATTCTCTTTCTCTGAAAATATAGAAAAAGGGAGTTTGTGCACCAATATCCGCCATAAAAGGACCGAGCCATAACAGATGAGAAGCTATACGACTCAACTCCAACATAATTATTCTGATATAGCTGGCTCTTTTAGGTACTTGAATATTTCCCAACTGTTCCGGTCCGTTTACAGTTATTGCTTCTGTGAACATAGTAGCTAAATAATCCCACCGTGTTACATAAGGCAAATATTGTATAATTGTTCGATTTTCCGCAATTTTTTCCATTCCTCGGTGTAAATAACCCAATATTGGTTCACAGTCAATAACATCTTCACCATCTAGAGTAATGATGAGTCGAAGAACACCATGCATTGATGGGTGGTGGGGGCCCATATTGACTATCATGAGGTCTTTTCTTGTAGCCGGTATATTCATAGGTTTTTCCTCGATTCATTCTTGCTGACAACGAAAAAAAGTTCATTAAAATTCAAGATCTAATAAATCAAATAATTCAAAATGCCTTTATAAAAATAAAATTAACGAGTTTTTGACTCCCGAATATCCAACCGATTAATTAATTCTTTATAACATATTCTATTTTTCTTTGACAAATAAGACAGTAATCGTTGGCGTTTTCCCAGAATTTTACGTAAACCTCTCTGAGATAAATAGTCTTTTTTGTGTAATTGTAAATGTGAAGTAAGTCTTCGTATCCTATTGGTGAAACTAACTATTTGAAATTCAACAGATCCTCTGTTTTCGTCTTTTTCTTCTTGTGAAATAACTGAGATGAATGAATTTTTTACCATAAACTGAAATCTTCTCTCCCCCCTCTTTTTATTTTAAGATATTTTTTATTGATAGATATCTTTATTGATCAGTAATAATAATGCCCCTAATTTTTATTTGGTATATACAATAATTTGAATTTCGTTATTAATTTCTAATTTTTTTAATTTAATAAAACTTACTCAATCCTATTTTCATTTTAAAATTGGATTTGAAAGGGGATACAAAAGTATGGTTGGTTTCTTCACTCACAAAAGATTAAAAGTTTAGACCTAAAATAAGAAAATTTTGTTCATTCTAGATCTAATTGATATGTCATTGAATTAGTATCATGTATCAGAATGGAATGTAAGACAATGTATACGTGCATCTCTTTGTCGTCATAGACCAGAGTATGGGAAATATAGGAAAAATGTACTATTAATGAATTTTCAATCGCGGATACATATGTATCCTTACCATACTGAAACAACTGCCATTATTGGTATTAAACCAATAACGATTCATACAAGCTAAATCTTCTAATCGATAATTGGGCCAAAGAAATAGCTTTAATTTTATAAGTTTTTTTTTATATTTTTTGCTTTTATCCACAACTTGACTGTTTACCTCATTCCCATTACAAAAAGATGCCTTTCTATGTCTATTCTTAGAATTTAAACAAATTAGAATTCGCAATTCTCTACGACGTCTAGGCGATAAAATATTTTCAGGAACAAACAAATCATAATTTTTTTTATATCTATTTCCAGTCATCTTTTGATGTTTTGTAATGACTTCATCAGAATTCTTATCAACATGTTTTTTTTCTCGGTATCTTTGATTTATTTGATGTTTACTTTTATGAACTAATGAAATACCGAGGGTTTGATACATAATAAATTTTCCATCATTTTTTATAGCTAGACGAATTGGTTCAATAATCAAAAATCCCCTTTTAATAAATTCTGTAAGAGTTACATCTTTCTGAATCGTCAAAATATCCAGACTCATTTCGCCCCTTTGAATAGAGGATATAGTAATTTCTCTTGGATTTATCAGTCTAAGCAGGAGACAATATACGTTGATGTTATTGATTATTTTTTTATTTAAAGAATCATCCCATCTCAATTGAAAATACAAATACCTTTTTAGGAAGAAATCAAACTCCGCTTTTGTATTGATCTTGTATTGCTTTTTATTTCTATGTTTTTTCATGTCCGATCCCGTATAATCTTCTTCAACATCTTTTTCCTGGTTTGAAAGAGCTGATTTAAGATCTGCTTGGCCCGTGGATTCTTTTTCTCCTTGATTTCGGTTTTCTAATTCAAGAGATTTTTTTTCATTCGCCGATATTGATATAAAAGGATCTCTTTTTTTATTTCCAGTGATGCTTTTGTTTTCACTAGCATTTTTTTTTATATTAGAATTAAAAAGTAGTAATTTAATTGGTATAACCCACGGTTTCATTTTATACGTATTATAAAGTCTCACAAATTCTGGCAAGAACCAAAGTTCCAGATTTGATATGGGACGACTTAGTATTTCTTCATTCATTCCCATCCAATCCAAAAGGGGTTTTTGATTGGATAGGTTGATTTTTTGATCTTGCTGAAGTGTGAGATAAAAAAGACCTTTATTATTGATTTTATCAATTATTTGATACTTATTAACCCTAGTCTTAGTATATTTATTACTGTTAGTGTCAGTATCAATATTGATCCAGGCCTCAATATCTACTTTCGTTTTAAGACAAAAATTGAGAATTCTCCAATCAAAATATTTTCTATCCGTATTTTTATCCATATCTCGAATATCATCTTCTACCATATTAAATGATTTTTGTTTATGTGTGTTGTAATTATAAAAAATATCTTGGTTAGTTTTTACTTGTAATGGTGATCCATAAATTGAAGAGTACTTCTTAGTTTCAGAATTTATAGATTTATATGCTAAAAGATCATATCTATATTGTTTTTTAAAATTATCCTTTTGATTCAATAATAAATCCGTTTCAATTTTTTTTTCGTAGTGAATTAATTCATCTTTTTCATATAAATCACACAAATCTTTATATAAATCTTTATTTTGAGCTATACAGTTCAATATATTTCGCCATTTTTGTGGTACTACTCTAGACCATTTAATTTGAGATACATCACATTGATATTGATAATGACTCCTTAACCAATTTGTCCATTGATTCATTCCAGAATTGCGAAGATTCTTAGGTCTTAATTCGGAATGAAATAGTTCTTGTCTTACAACAAAAAAATCCTTTATTTCATTCTTAAGAAAAAGGGGGTTTCCATTATATTGAAATACGGATTTCAATTTCTCTAACTTAATAAGTTGGGTTTGTGATAATTTGTAAAATACATATGCTTGTGAAAAGTAAGATAAGTCAAAAAAAGTCTTTGAATTTTTTTGACTAAGACTAATATTAGTATTAGAAAGTGACTCTTTTATAATCGAAATAAATTGAATTAAACTTTGATTTGTTTTATTAATTCTTTCTTGATTTGTTTCATTACTGTTAATGTTTTTATTAATAATTTTTTTTGTTGATTCAAGAAAAAGTTGTGTATTGATACTAGGAATATTAATCATAGCTAGAAAGATATCTATGTATATCTTTTCAATGAAAAATATTATAAAATAATGGGATTTACGGATTAATCGAGCAGTTCTTCTTTTTAATATCTGCCAAATATTTTTTTGTGATTCCAATCTTTTATCATCATAACTTATTTTGTTAGAACTCAAATTTCTATCTGAAGTTATAAATCCCTTTTTCTTGTCTTTTGTAATTTTTTCTATTTGATTTATGATTGTGTTTATTCTATCAGTCAGATCTTGCATTTTTTTTTCTGTTAATGAATAATTTGTCCAATCCTGAGATCTAATTTGAATGGACGATTCCTGAATCATCCGATTACTGATTATTGAATCTTTTTTAATTTCACTCAATTCATATACTTCTATTTCTCTCAATCCAAATAATATAATTGGGTTTATTTTTGAGAGTTCTTTTATTATTTCTTTTATAAACAGAATGTTTTTAATGATCCATTTTTTTGGTTTTTTTGAGACATTTAGAAACAATTTTGTTTGTTCTTTAAAAATTCCTAGAATTATAAAACATTTCTTTTGCAATTTTTTAATTTTTTTTTTGAGTTCTTTTAAAATCGGTTCAAAAAATGAAAGTTTTTTTCTAGGAGAACCAAAAGGTAGTTCAGCTTCCATTCCAAAAATTGTTAAAAAACAAAAATCATTTTTTTGACCTTGCTTTTTCATTGGATCGTTATAAGGGGCTCGTAACTTAGATCTGTGCCAAGGTTTAAGACGAAAAGGAAATAGAATCTTGATCTGAATGCCGTCTGTTAACCAGTTTTTTGGAAATTCTTTTTCTGATAATTGAACGCCGTTATAGGTACATTTAACATGCATTTCTCTATTCCAATCCTTTAAGTCCTCATACCATTCCGGAAATTGAAATAATAGTATACGGACGATATTTTTAGCTATTATCAATGAAGGTAATATAATATATTTTCTAAGAATTGATTGGGTTACTAATAAAAAACCTCTCATTACTTGAGCAAGTAAAATACTATCCCAGGCTTCCGCTATTTGTATACGCACTTTCTCCTTTCTTTTGTCTTCTTCTTTTTTGTCCTCCTCTTTTTTTTTCGCGCTTTCTTTTGTCTTTTTCTCTGTATAATTCGAAATTGTGAATTCTGTGTTTTTCGACATCCAATTTCTAAAATTTTTTTTCATCCGTTCAGAAATATCAAAAAAAAAAAAAAAAGATTTGTCTATTCGGTCCAAAAAAAGAGGGGAATGCGCATTTGCTTCAAAGAGTTTCCAAGTAACTGTTTTACGTCTTTGAGCGCGCATGGAGCCTTTGATTATGTCTCGACGAAAATCCGATTGTTGGGAATAACGTATCAAAGCAACTTCGCCTGTTTGATCAGTATTATTAGTTTCTTTGGTATTAGTATAAGCATCAGTATTTTGTTGGTTATCAGTAAAAATCACTACACGTTTGGATTTTCTTGAACGAATCTGATGATCCTCTACCACAGTTTCTTCGGTTTCCCCCTCCTGTTGTTCAAAATCGTTGATTAATTTGTATGACC